ATAGTGATTCAAAGAGAGTTTCATTTGTGAATGAAGTTGAAGTTACACGACACGGTTCTTATTACTATTACTTTACTCAAGAGTTGCTCAATGAATCCGTTGATTCGGAATCACGGAATGGGTAGATGTCACAGATGATGAATCAATCTTTTTTTTCTACTTCTGTCACTCTATCTTTGTTAGTGCCGTCTATAATGATAATGACTGATGGATCAAAAACTTTCAATTGAACTTCTTCGCTCAATTGGTATTTTTTCTTATCCTCCTATCTTGCAAAAATGGAAACTTAGGTAAGTGTTTTATAAACATATGTATAAAAAAAACGTATCTTATTTAGCTCCTTCATGCCTACTATAACTAGTTATTTTGGTTTTCTATTGGCGGCTTCAACTATAACCCCAGTTCTATTTATTGGTCTGAGCAAGATACGACTTATTCGAAATTAATTGAATGAACAATTCATAAAAATAAATAGAAAAATTTCTGTGAGGTTCCAGGTATTCTATAGTTCCTTCCCGTGTCAATTGCCAATTCTTGGTCATTGAGATTCATGGGAGATTCGGATTAATATTTAGGGATAGATATTACCTCTATTTTTTTTTCCTTTCAAACAAATTGAAATGATTGAAGTTTTTCTATTTGGAATCGTGTTAGGTCTAATTCCTATTACTTTGGCTGGATTATTCGTAACTGCATATTTACAATACAGACGCGGTGATCAGTTGGACCTTTGATTAATTCACATCTCTTTTTTTTATTGACCTCCTCCTTCTCTTTAATCCACAGGAGGTCAAATTCAGATTGCTGTTCAAGTTAGTGAAGTTATTTCATTGTAATTCGACCTAACAAGAACGGAATCACGCTCTGTAGGATTTGAACCTACGACATCGGGTTTTGGAGACCCACGTTCTACCGAACTGAACTAAGAGCGCTTTCTTATCACAATAGATAAGACTTTAAATTTTTGTATCCCCAATGCATCTTGTATGCATATAGTATCATAAAATGAAAGATTATGTATGTCCAATTTGAATCAATCTCAATTGATCCCTCGTTACTGCCCAGAGGGGAAATAATAGGTAGGGATGACAGGATTTGAACCCGTGACATTTTGTACCCAAAACAAACGCGCTACCAAGCTGCGCTACATCCCTTTCAATTGGTCTACAATGTCATTGTAGAGAATCCCTGTCTTGTTTTCCACATCGTTATTTCCTCCATTGATATACAATTTCTCTTGCCATTTCGTATTTTTGGTCTCATATAACATATCATATAATAAAAGAATTATATACATATGAAACCCACCGTATAAATAAATGAATATTTATCGGTAATGTTCAGGATGAAGGGGACGTCTTTTTCTGTTTTAAGAAAAGAAAAATATCATTTACCGGATCATTGTACATATCCATTTTACTTAGGGATTGCGCGTACAAATACAAGGGGTCCTTAATTACATATGCATCTGATCATATATGTATTCCAATAAAGAAGGAGGATTTTCAATGCGAGATATAAAAACATATCTCTCCGTAGCACCTGTGATAAGTACTCTATGGTTCGGGTCTTTAGCAGGTCTATTAATAGAGATCAATCGTTTATTCCCAGATGCGTTAGCATTCCCTTTTTTTTAATTCTAGTTATTGACATGGGAAGGGGTGAAGAAGATTCGAGATAGAATAAACTATCTGTGACTAATTCCTCTCCCTTTCTTTTTTCTTTTTTTTTTTTAGAATAAGGGAGGAAAGAGAAAGAATAAAAGTGGATTCAAGCTCAGCGAAACTTGGGTTCAGGCTCGAATTCAATTAATTGAATATTTCATATTAATAGAGGGAGAACAGAAATAGAAATGTGGGGCTAAGGCAACAAAATAATACAAGATACTTAAATGAAATACTGTACTGGGATTAGAAGTTAGAAATCATTGTATTACTTATTATTATTACTATTACTCTATTGATTATTGATTGCAAAGAAATCTTTCATAATTGGATTTCGAGTTAGCAACTTCTATTTTTTTTTCTTCTTCTTCGTTTCGGATCGAAAATGGAAGAGTTGAGTGAATCCAAAATCCAAAGGAGGTTCATGGCCAAGGGTAAAGATATCAGAGTACTAGTTATGTTGGAATGTACCAGTTGTGTCCGAAACGGGGTTAATAAGGAATCACCGGGGATTTCCAGATATATTACTCAAAAGAATCGACACAATACGCCTGGTCGATTGGAATTGAAAAAATTCTGTCCCTATTGTTACAAGCATACGATTCATGGGGAGATAAAGAAATAGATCGAACGGAACGCGTGTGTGCCACCCTTCCAAGGAACAGGAAAAATTGATATATCATATATCATCATATATCATATATATAACATATAATATATAAAAAAATAAAAAAACCAAATCCTATTTCGGTCGGATCCAAAAGAAATTTGAATTAAGAAATAGGATTTTAGAGATAAGGAATAAACCATGGATAAATCCAAGCGACCTTTTCTGA